TTATTTGTAGCAAACAAATAGTTAGTTTATCAGAATCCAAGTAAAACGAATATGAATGGGGTTTCTTTGTTGACATAAGATCTAAATTGTAAAAAGAAATCAAAAGTTGTGGATAACTCCTTTTTATCTATATTCTTGATTACTAATTCAGTTAAGAGGCCTCTATCAACAAGAAAAATAGTGAATTCTTATTTTCGTTAAATTCTAGGAAAATAAAAATATGTATATATAATCCAAATATAAAATTCTAGAATATAGAAACTATAGATATGATATATGCTTTTATACCTTCTATACTCACTTAGATATATACTTAGATTTATACTAATCTTTATCTTTATAATATTAATATAAATAATAACAGGTACAAATAGTAAATTGAGGTATCCTTTATATGACAACTTTCGACTTTCCCTCTGTTTTGGTGCCTTTAGTAGGCTTAGTATTTCCGGCAATGGCAATGGCTTCTTTATTTCTTCATGTTCAAAAAAATAAGACTGTTTAGATCTGATGGGCCCAACTCTGATCCATTTTTTTTTTCAAAACTAAGACTTGTATCATAACGCAGATACCTATTTAGTGTAAGAAAAGAAGGTATAACATGCGGCGTTTCCGTCGAAAAGGGGCTCTTTGGTCTGTAGAAAGATGATATGGGGGTAAAGGAATTCTATCTATTTGAAAAAATCTCAGGATCGCCGGATGGCTGAACTGTAAAATCGGTACATCTATATGTATATTGATATATGTATATTGATGGGATCATACGAAGGGTATTTTTTTTTATTTTAGATCTAACCAATTTGATAAATTACTCTTAAAGGTTCACATCAAACTAGTACTAGTTGATGAGAGTTACTTCGGAAACAAAAAGAGTAAAGTCTAGGGTATTCTCTCAATTCCAATAAAACGAAACCAGATCAAGTATGAGTTGTCGATCAGAACATATATGGATACAACCTATAACGGGGTCGCGAAAAACAAGTAATTTATGCTGGGCCATTATCCTTTTTTTAGGTTCATTAGGATTCTTATTGGTTGGAACTTCCAGTTATCTTGGGAGAAACTTGATATCTTTATTTCCGTCTCAGCAAATCCTTTTTTTTCCACAAGGGATTGTGATGTCTTTCTATGGGATCGCGGGTCTCTTTATTAGCTCCTATTTGTGGTGCACAATTTCGTGGAATGTAGGGGGTGGTTATGATCGATTCGATAGAAAAGAAGGAATGGTGTGTATTTTTCGTTGGGGATTCCCTGGAAAAAATCGTCGCATCTTCCTCCGATTCCCTATAAAGGATATTCAGTCCGTCAGAATAGAAGTTAAAGAAGGTATTTATGCTCGCCGTGTCCTTTATATGGATATCAGAGGCCAGGGGGCCATTCCCTTGACTCGTACTGATGAGAATGTTACTCCACGGGAAATCGAACAAAAAGCTGCCGAATTGGCCTATTTCTTGCGTGTACCGATTGAAGTATTTTGAGAAATGAGCTGAGAGAGTGAATGCTTTCTCAGCAGTAAGGAAAAACTAAAGAGTCCCCCTTTTCTATACCATAACTTAACTGAAGTTTCTTCATAACGCTCATTCTTTCTAGTCAAAGAAGACGTATACGTAACGTAACAACCACAAAACAAAACAGTGAATAGATTCATAAGTTCGATACTTTGTAATAGAACTCATGCATGAGAGAAATATTGGATGGCGTAGAGTCAACTAATGAGGTCGGTTCATTAAAAATTCATAGACGAAATGAAAAAATGTCAAAAAAGAAAGCATTCAACCCTCTTTTATATCTTGCATCTCTAGTATTTTTGCCCTGGTGGATTTCTCTCTCATTTAATAAAAGTCTGGAATCTTGGGTTACTTATTGGTGGAATACTAGGCAATCTGAAATTTTTTTGAATGATATTCAAGAAAAAAATATTCTCGAAAAATTCATAGAATTGGAGGAAATCTTTCTTTTGGAGGAAATGATCAAGGAATACTCGGAGACACATCTACAAAACCTTCGTATAGGAATCCACAAAGAAACGCTCCAATTAATCAAGATACACAATGAGGATCATATCCATACGATTTTGCACTTCTTGACAAATATAATCTGTTTCGTTATTCTAAGTGGTTATTCAATGTTGGGTAATAAAGAACTTGTTATTCTTAACTCTTGGGCTCAGGAATTCCTATATAACTTAAGTGACACAATAAAGGCTTTTTCGATTCTTTTATTAACAGATTTATGTATCGGATTCCATTCGCCCCACGGTTGGGAACTAATGATTGGCTTTGTCTACAAAGATTTTGGATTTGCTCATAATGATCAAATTATATCTGGTCTTGTTTCTACTTTTCCAGTCATTCTAGATACTCTATTTAAATTTTGGATTTTTCGTTATTTAAATCGTGTTTCTCCGTCACTTGTAGTGATTTATCATTCAATGAATGATTAAAAAAGGATCTACTGATATTAATCCAATTCAATTCTAACGTTTCTTAGTTTGTAGTTGTACAGAAGCAAAGCATGTAAAATCATACTTACTCTTTATTTTTCTACCCATCCCAAAGATTTATTCTATATATTAATATTATTTATTCCAGTAAAATTATTCCAGTAAATAGCAGAATTGCAGATAGGGAACTAGGTTAGCGACCTACCAAATTTATTGTAGACATTTTTGGGCTCAATGGTTGGACCATGCAAACTAGAAAGACTTTTTCTTGGATAAAGGAACAAATTACTCGATCCATTTCCGTATCGCTCATGATATATATCATAACTCGGCCATCCATTTCAAGTGCATATCCCATTTTTGCACAGCAGGGTTATGAAAATCCGCGAGAAGCGACTGGTCGTATTGTATGTGCCAATTGCCATTTAGCTAATAAGCCCGTGGATATTGAAGTTCCACAAACGGTACTTCCAGATACTGTATTTGAAGCAGTTGTTCGAATCCCTTATGATATGCAACTAAAACAAGTTCTTGCTAATGGTAAAAAGGGTGCTTTGAATGTAGGGGCTGTTCTTATTTTACCAGAGGGTTTTGAATTAGCTCCTGCTGATCGGATTTCCCCCGAGATAAAAGAAAAGATAGGCAATCTGTCTTTTCAGAGCTATCGCCCCAATAAAAAAAATATTCTTGTGATAGGCCCCGTTCCTGGTCAGAAATATAGTGAAATAACCTTTCCTATCCTTTCCCCGGACCCCGCTACTACGAAAGAGGTTCACTTCTTAAAATATCCTATATATGTAGGCGGAAACAGGGGAAGGGGTCAGATTTATCCCGACGGGAGCAAAAGTAACAATACAGTTTATAATGCTACATCAGCAGGTATAGTAGGTAAAATAATACGAAAAGAAAAAGGGGGTTACGAAATAACCATAGCGGATGCATCGGATGGACGTCAAGTGGTTGATATTATCCCTCCAGGGCCAGAACTTCTTGTTTCAGAAGGCGAATCTATCAAATTGGATCAACCGTTGACGAGTAATCCTAATGTGGGCGGATTTGGTCAGGGAGATGCAGAAATAGTACTTCAAGATCCCTTACGTGTCCAAGGCCTTTTGTTCTTCTTGGCATCTGTTATTTTGGCACAAATATTTTTGGTTCTTAAAAAGAAACAGTTCGAGAAGGTTCAATTGTCAGAAATGAATTTCTAGACTCGCGGATTTATCGACATTGAGCTCATAACGTAAAAATAACAAAATTATTTTTGACGACTCTTTATGATAAAAAATGGATATTATGAAAAGCCTTTTGCTTTTTTATACTCATTCCTTGTACTGCATTCCTAGTCATAGTATGTAGATTGTGAAGAAGACTTTTTACCTTTTTTTGAATCCAAATTGGGGTGGTATGATTATGTTACTATTATCACATTTCAATGTCATAAAATACGTTAATAGTGTTTTCTATTCTAATCGAATAAAATTCGACTAGATACTAGACATAAGTAAGCGGGGAATAGAACGGATAAATGCGTGGAACACAAAATTATAGGGACGATTATTCATCTTCCTAGTATTCGACACAAGAAAAGGAATTTTCCACATCTCTTTCTTGTGTCGAAAGAAAAAAAAGATTCTTTATCCTGTTCGTCAAAGATTACTAGTCTAAGTTTTGAATTTTTCAAAAAAAAAATATCAGAACTTTTATATATATATATTATATATATATTATTTAATATAAAATAGAATAGTAGAATAGTGGGCAAACAAAAGAGAGCGAGGTTTATTGAGTAAATAGAACTTCTTCAATAAACTTAGAAAAATTTCCATTTTTGATGAGATACAAAAAAATACTAAGGTTTTATTATTATTTGAGGATAGTATGTCATCTAGGAAATTGAGTGATTTCTTCTTTCTTCTAACTTTACTTTGAAAGTATCGATAGATACTATCGAGTAACGGGCGGATGGATCAATGAACTGCATTTTTCAAAAACATCATCAGAAAAATGGAATGGGGTTTTGCTATTTAGACGAAAAATATTCTAATTCTTAAGAACTCAACGGGACCTACCCCCTCAAATCATACAAAGAAGGGAATCCCGTTGAGTTCTTACGCTTTCATGGCTACAATTTACAACTCAATTCATCTGATTACTACAGAGATGAACCCAATCCAGAATATGAACCATAAAAGAAAATACCTATTAAACCGATCACAAGAATACCAGCTACAGTACCTATTATCCAAAGAGGAATCCTTCCAGTAGTATCAGCCATTTACCCCACTTCCCTCCACATTTCATCAAGTGGTCATGCTAGAGACATAAACAGTCATGGATAATTATGAGATGAGAGCCTTCCGAATGGGCTAAGAGAGAGTGCCTATAATTATTATTCTCCTTTTCCTTTGTTTTATTAATTGAAGAAATAATTGGAAAATAAAACAGCAAGTACAAAAATGAGTAATAACCCCCAGTAGAGGCTGGTACGATTCAATTCAACATTTTGTTCGTTCGGGTTTGATTGTGTCATAGCTCTATAATTCGGATTAGGTTTATC